AATGGAACGCTTTCTACTTCAGGAACAAGCATAAATAAATGGATCCTTTAATATAAATATTTAAAAAGTTTATATATTATATATATAATATATAAAAAAGACCTTTCTTCCTATAGATATCTAAAAAAAACATATGGAAATAAATTGCGTCCAATAGGATTTGAACCTATACCAAAGGTTTAGAAGACCTCTGTCCTATCCATTAGACAATGGACGCTTTTCATTTCATTCCGATTTTTTCTCGTTTTTGACTTTGATTCTGATTCTCGTATTTATTGTTCTGAAAAAAGAATCCGATTGTATATGAGATGATAAAATTTTTTGTCTTGTATATTCAACTCAATAATGATGCATTAGGTATTATAGACTAGAGCGGGTAGCGGGAATCGAACCCGCATCGTTAGCTTGGAAGGCTAGGGGTTATAGTCGACGCTGGTTTTTCATTTTTAACGTCTCTAATTCAAAACCGAACATGAAACTTTTATTTCATTCGGCTCCTTTATGGAAAATGGAGAAATTCTCAGATAAAATTTTAAGGTGGGAATGAAATCCAAAATTTGGCCCATAACATCTATGTCAGCTTTTTGTTGGAATGCATTCCATTCCAAATAATTTGCTTTCTAGATCATCCTTCTAGAAGAGGAGATTCAAATAATCTTTCTAGTTACTTCGTTCTCTATTTCTAGTTGAAAGAATCCTAAGGAAAAGTTTTTGGTTTCCACCGAGCGAAAAGAAAGATGTTGATTGAAGCCTCTAGTAAACTAAAGTTATCATTTAATAGCCATTTTGCCTCGATTTCTTAAAAAAAAGAAGATGAAGATTTAGTTACGATTAGAAAACCTTTTTTTATCTTTATCCATGGATTGCTTACTTATACTGATTCAATTGGAAATGGTCGTCCAATTACAAAAATTCATGTTTCAAAATTTCATAATCCAAAATTTATATTTTTAATTGACCTTTGGATACAAATCACGAGAATGTATAATTCTCTTCCAATTTTTCATTGAAGGTAAGGAATTAATTCCTTTTTAGAAATAAAGTTTATGATCGGAATAGTAATCAAACCGGGGGATCCCTTAACTATTAAAGGGTTATATAGAACGAATCACACTTTTACCACTAAACTATACCCGCTACAGTTCGATTATTGTATCGAAATATAACTTTTGTCGAACACTGAAACTGGACATAATGGAATCAAGATAGGCTTATAAAAGAATCATGAAATTTAGAATAGTGGCCTTTTTCGTAGTAAGATTAAGGGAGATTCTGAAAAGTATATAAAGTATAGTTAAATAATTTAATTAAAAATAAAAAAAGTTCGGTTTTTTTCCTGAAGGAGTTAGTTTTGAGATATGGTTCAATAAAATGGTTAACGCTATAATCAGATAAATAAGATATCCAAATCCAAATAAATTAAAAATTTATGTTATTAAAAATAAGGGGCCTGGCGAATTACTGATCAGGCCAGGCCGCGTGAATCACAATTTTTCGGTCGAAAAAGTTTTTTTATATATTTAAAAATTTAATAGTCTATTTTTCGATTAATATTCATTCATTTTTGATTCTTGTTTTTTTTGTTTATTTATATAATATATATTAAGTTATATATATTATAGTTAATAGTTATATATATTATATATATTATATAAGTTATATATATATTAAAATAGAATCTTTCTTATTTTTGGCGTTATCCAACTGATTGGAATTGAGTCTAAAACTTGTACTTGCTGTTGTATGACACAAAAACAACTTGTCTATTTTATAGACATATATTATGGTTATATGTTAATTAGTATATTATATAAATGTTATTGTTATGTTATATAGAATAGAAAATTATTATATATAGATAATTATATTATATATCTAATTTAGATATAATTTGATTTCTCAATTTTTTATTATTAATTCTGGATTCGATTTTATTACATACTTTTTTACATATAAACAAAAAATCTTCGAATTTCTTTTTTATTTATATATTTATATATAAATAATATATAAATTTGTATTTTATTTATTTTTTTTTTTTTTTTCAAGGGGGAGAGATGGCTGAGTGGACGAAAGCGTCGGATTGCTAATCCGTTGTACGAGTTTTTCGTACCGAGGGTTCGAATCCCTCTCTTTCCGTGTTATATTTACATTGAAGATTTAATCTTAATATAATATTCTTTGATATATATATATATAATAATATATATTTTTCGAATTAATTAGAATTTGGCATTTTTTATAATTTATAATATAGTTTCATTTAAATTTTATCTTAAATTATAAAAAAAAAGAGAAATGAAAAATGAAGCAAAAACCCTTTTTTTAGTCTTCGCGCCCAGGATTGCGCCCTGGATCATTAGATAGGAATCCGAAAATAAAGAGAGAAACGAAGAATATCACTACTGTGTAAACAAAGAGTTTGAGAGTAAGCATTACAAATCTCCAAGATCTTTTTTTTCTTTGAAAAAGAGAATAGATTTTCTATTGTTATACCGCATATCCTAAAATTAAATATTAGGTTTGACACCTAAAGTTGTTTTTGAAAATGTTAAAATCGACTTTTTTTTGTAATTGTAATAGAAATACTAAAAAAATTTACGCTATTATTATCTTATCTATTCTTTTCGTACTTATCAATAATGGATTTTTAACCACTTTTTCATTTAGCCAAAATCAAAATAGTTAGAATGGAAAACGAAATAATGCGGGTTGTGTCTATACAAGAATTTTAATATTTTAATTTTGAATTTTTGAATTAAGGGCTCATACTGTAAGATTTTTGATTTTGTTAATTGTTTAGTATTCTAATTAGAATTCTCTTTTTCGAAAAAAGCATTCATCTTTAAAAGACCTCATCGAAAACTTACAGCAGCTTGCCAAACAAAGGCTAAGAGAAAAAAGAATAGTGGTATGACTGGCATAAAATCGACGATTGGACTCAAAAAAGCATAGGCCTCTGGTAATTTGGCAAAGAAACAACTACTCGAATAAAGAGTACAATTAAGACAGATCAAACTAAAGATATTAAGCATAACAGACATTTTCTTTTTTTTTTTAATTGCATTTTGATTGAGTTATTGATAGATAAGTAAAAAAAAAAAAAAGAAAAAATCCTTCATTTTTTTGAACTTACTTACTCAATCAAAAAACCTTCCATTCTCAATGGAGAATAGAAGAAATTCTACTTTCATATAATATCTTAATGGAATTATTGGTAATGATCAATAAATTCATTTTTTCTATGTTGACATCTATCGGATTTAAAATACTAAACAACCGAATCTAATGGATTCTTTAGATAGTTGGTCTGGAATTGACGAATAATCAACAACAATATTAGTGTTTATTAGTGTCGAATCGAGATCGAAGTGGGGCGTGGCCAAGTGGTAAGGCATCGGGTTTTGGTCCCGCTATTCGGAGGTTCGAATCCTTCCGTCCCAGAGCATAATTAATTCTAATTTTCTAATTAATAAGAAAAAACGTTTTTCTTTTCTGTTTATTTTATAAAGTGTCTAAAGTGTAAGATTGGCTAGAGTTTGACTCTTTTGGCTAATGATTAGAATAAAAAAATTATATCTTTTTCACAGATTTCACAAAGATAAGTGCTCAAATGATACAGATGAATCTGTTGGGTATTTAGGCAAGCCTGGGGTTATAGATTACATTAATTTTCATTATAAAAAAGTTGTGACTTTACCTATTATATATCCAGTCCTTAATAATATGATATATAAATATAATAAAATATAAATATATAATATAGAAATATTCATATATCATTATAGAAGGACGTTAATTTTTTTTGTTCATCTCCAGAAAAAAAATTGTATTTTTACTATAACTACATTTTTTTTATATTTCTTATTAAATATGAAAATTTATATATGTAAAGGTTGCGTTCGAAAATAAAGATGGATTTATCTCTCTTAGCTTATCTCTTAGAGATGTCGTCTTATTGTAAATTGTAATTGTTTGTAATTTGTATAAAAAATGTTAATTAAGAAATCAAAAAATTAGAAAAAACGAATATTAAAAAAACTTAAGAGATATTACATATCTAATCTAGGTAACAACTATTTTAACTGAACCAATGACTATTCATGATTCGATAATTGAATCAACCGCAGACTGGTTCCAAATTCGAGGAATGTTATGGTAAAACTTCGTTTGAAACGATGTGGTAGAAAGCAACGTGCGACTTGAAGGACATGATCTGGTGTGGATTCTTATATCCATCATTCTATAAAAAAGGATGCTCTGAACTCGACATCTTTTGCTCTGTTCCATTCGAACTCGGCTTGGTGGGGTGTAATAGAAATAGTATAGGATGGAGCTCGAGTAGAAAGTCTTGAGCTATTTCTCAAGGGAGAGGAGTCTAGGGTTAGTGTCAATAAAAAAAATAAGTTGGAAGAACTTCGTAAATTATCTTTGACAGAGAAATGGCAAGGATCAAAATCAAGCAAATTTAAAATCCCCAAGGCCATTTTGATAAAGCCTTTTTTATTAATCTATTAAATTATATATACTGGGCGGACGCCCGCTGTTCATATGATTCGATTCTTTGAAAGAAATAAATAACAAAAAGGTATGTTGCTTCCATTTTTGAAAGGATTAAAAATCAACGAAGTAATGTCTAAACCCAATGATTCAAAAAAAAAAAGATAAAGGCTTCCGTAACAAGGAAATACTCTTTTTGTTTTTTATTGTTGCAACAATTGTATTTGGATCAATTCAAATAGATTCTAAATCAGACAAAACAAAGGGTATTTGAGACTGCTCAATAAATGAGAAATGCTAAAGGATTTTTGTCTTTTGAGCTATTTGAAAGTTATTCAACTTGAGTTATGAGTATACAAATGATTTTTTTGCGGAAATAAAGGATTGAATTCTTAGTTGAATTTGTTTTCTTATGGATTTTTTTGATTGGTCATTGTAATTTATAGATACATAACTTCTAAATCATTTTGCTCGAGCCGTACGAGGAGAAAACTTCCTATACGTTTCCGAGGGGGGTTCAATCTATCCCAATGAGCCGTCTATCGAATCGTTGCAATTGATGTTCGGTCCCGAAGAGAGGGAAGAGATCTGCAGAAAGTGGGTTTTTATGATCCGATAAAAAATCAAACTTATTTAAATGTTCCTGCTATTCTCGATTTTATTCAAAAGGGCGCTCAACCTACAGAAACTGTGTATGATATTTTAAATAGAGCAGAGGTTTTAAAAGAATTTCGATTTAAGCAAACGAAGTTCAATTAATGAATAATAAACCATTTTTAATTAAATAGAATTAAAATGAAATATAAAAACGAAAGATAATGAGGTTTTAATTTGGTAGAACTTTTTTATTCCTGTATTGTGCCAATCCAACACAAGCTTTCCTCTCTAATTTCATTTCTCTTTGTTTTTTCTATTTCGATTTCACAATTTCAATTATATTTAGTGTATTTTTTTATTTTTCATAAAATAATTCAAATTTTTTATTCATATTGACAAGAATGTATTGAACAAATATAATTCAATTGTGAAATCAAAAATTAAATGGTTTTGTTATGTCTTCTTCACCATATTAGTATTCGAGGATTCATTGAATTTGTTCCGATACAAAACAAAAAGTTTGGATCTCAAAAACGTAAACTACTTGTACTTGTTTATCAAATTTTTTAGCTGAGAATCCCTTGCATTGGTGTTTGTTTTTATGTTCGTAACAGGAATTAACTCGAAAATTTTTTTTGATTTTTTGATAATTCAATGTTTTGATGCCAATACAATTTTGTTGATCTCGATTGTATCTACATATAGATATAGCTATTATGGGGGTTGCTAACTCAACGGTAGAGTACTCGGCTTTTAAGTGCGGCTAGGATCTTTTACATATTTGGATGAAGCAAGGGATTCGTCTACACCATCGGTAGAGTTTATACGACCACGACTGATCCTGAAAGGAAATGAATGGAAAAAAGAGCATGTCGTATCATATAGTAATAATATTTCATTTTTATCAAATCGTTACAAAACTTTATTTAAATTTTTGGAAAGAAATGCAATTAATTAAAAATTGGGTCGATTGAATAAATGGATCGAACCCCATCCTTATGGGTTCCAATTTTGTGGAAAGAATAAGCAACGAGCTTATCTTCATAATTTGAATGATTACCCGATCTAATTAGACGTTAAAAAAAACTTAGTGCCTGATGCGGGAAAGGATTATCCCACGTATGGATTTTCTTTTTTAGTGAATCCTAACTATTAGAATCTCCATTCTCCATATAGAGATGGACAGGAATGTGTAGAAGAAACAGTATATTGATAAAGAGACTTTTTCCAAAATCAAAAGAGCGATTGGGTTGAAAAAATAAAGGCTTTCTAACCATTTTGTTATTTCGTAATAAAAAAAAAACGAATTAGATGGAAAAAAAAAGAGAGTACGTTGATTAATTTACCGAAGTACTATTTAAAAAAACTTTGTTTTTACTGTATCGTACTATGTATCATTTGATAATTCAAGAAACTCCCTATCATTTGTACGTTTACTGATTTTAAATGGACGAATTCCAAGGATATATAGAACTCGACGGTTCTTGGCAACATAACTTTTTCTATCCACTTATCTTTCAGGAATACATTTTTTCGTTTGCATATGGCCATGGTTTAACAAAATACATTTTGTTGGAAACTTCCGTCGATAGGAAATTTAGTTTACTAATTGTGAAACGTTTAATTAGTGGAATGTATCAAGAGAATCCTTTGATTCTTTCGACTAATAATTTTAACCAAAATGACTTTTTGGGGCACAAACACAATTTTTATTCGCAAATGATATCAGAAGCATTTGCAGTCATTCTGGAAATTCCATTTTCCCTACTATTAATAGCTTCTGTAGAGAGACAAAAAATAGTTAAATCTCAGAATTTGCGATCAATTCATTCAATATTTCCTTTTTTAGAAGACAAATTCTTACATTTAAATTATGTCTTAGATATATTAATACCTTACCCTGCCCATCTAGAAATCTTGGTTCAAACACTTCGGTACTGGGTGAAAGATGCTTCGTCTTTGCATTTATTACGATTCTTTCTTTATGAGTATCGTAATTGGAATAGTCTTTTTATTTTAAAAAAATCCATTTCTATTTTTCTAAAAAGAAATCAAAGATTATTATTGTTCTTATATAATTTCCATATATGTGAATACGAATCCATTTTCGTTTTTCTTTGCAACCAATCCTCTCATTTACGATCAACATCTTATAGAGTGTTTCTTGAACGCATTTATTTCTACGTAAAAATTGACTATTTAGTCAAACCTTTTTATAAGGATTTTGGCGTTATCTTATGGCTTTTCAAGGACCCTTCCCCGCACTCTGCTAGGTATAAAGTAAAATTCCTTTATGCATCAAAAGGGATGCCCTTTTTGATGCATAAATGGAAATTTTACTTTATAAATTTTTGGCAATGTCATTTTTCGGTGTGGTCTCAACCAAGAAGAATCTATATTAAT